TAGCTACATAAACACATATTACATCTTGCCCTTTTTGATTGAGAATTGTATCTGTGGCTACTGCTGTTTTGCCAGTCTGTCTGTCCCCAATAATTAACTCTCGCTGACCGCGCCCTATCGGGATCATCGAATCGATAGCAATAAGCCCTGTTTGAAGGGGTTCATACACGGAACGCCTGGAAATTATACCCGGAGCAGGAGATTCAATTAAGCGAGATTCCGAAGCGACAATTTCGCCTCTCCCATCAATAGGTTTAGCGAGAGCATTTATAACACGACCCAAGTAAGCCTCGCTCACGGGTATCTGAGCAATTCTTCCTGTTGCTTTTACAAAACTTCCCTCTTGTATCATCAACCCATCGCCCATTAATACAATCCCAACATTTTTGGATTCCAAATTCAGAGCAATACCTCTAGTCCCTTCTGCAAATTCGACTAATTCACCTGACATTATTTCACCAAGACCTATAATACGAGCAATCCCATCCCCCACTTGAACTACGCGACCGATATTCTCAATTCCTACTTTCCTATTATATTGTTCAATACGTTCGCGGAGAATTTTATGAATTTCGTCGACTCGAAGGGTTGCCATTAGTGTTTCTTGAATCTTTTTTTTTTCGGAAGCAAGGGGAAAAATAATGCCTAAATTCTAAACGAAAGTAGAAGTTCAAGGCCTAATAAATTTAAATTATCTCTTCCATTCTATGGCCCCTAGAATGCCAATATTAGCACGAATCGTACGGAAATGTAACTCGGTATTCAAACAACTATTCAGAGTTCCTAGAGCTCCTTGTACGGCTTGTTGGAAAACCCGTTGTCGGACCTGATTCATCGCTCTTTGTTTTTCAAAATAAAGGGTTTCATTTTTAGACTTTTCTAATTGTTCCAAACTCATAGAAGTAGCATTAATCAAATTTGCTTTTTCTCGTTCTATTTCAGAGTATCCATTCATCCGATATTCATCTGCTTCTAGTTCGACTTTCTGTAATCGAAGCCGAGCTTTTTCGAGTTGTTCAAGGGTCCCTCTACGCAATTCTTCCGAATTGCGAATAGTACTTAAGATCCTCTGTTTTCGATTATCTAATAAATCTTTTAATGAAAGTAGATTATCTTGTTATTAAGTTTGCAACTTTTATGATCTCTTCCCGAACCAAACATGAATCTTTCGATTCATTTGGCTCTCACGCTCCTTTTTTTCTTTTTTGCTATGTATTATGGTTATTTCCATATCTTTTTTTTATGTAATGAGCCTATCCTCTATCCTCTTTTCTCTTTGTATTTCAATATACCGAAACGTATATAAGACTAGATAAATATTAAGAGGACTCTTCCGACTAGATAAAAATCTATCATGGTCAGCAAAGTTGTTTCTTTATTTGTGTTTGCTCTGTTAGTTAACAATTTCATTAAGAAAAACGAAGTAAATAAATGGAAAATGAAAATTGCTAGAATTATTTTTCTTTCCTTAAATCCAAAAAATTTCTCTTTTTTTTATACACAGGTCGTCGATTCGGCATTGGAAAAAGGGCAGGGTGCCCTTCTAGTAAATAGTTCAAACCATTTTATCGATATGAGTGTTCTATATCAGATAAATTCTACACTAGCTATTTCCCATTTAAAGCATTTGGATACTAATAAAGCATTTCGATACTAATATAGTTGTAGAAAGAGTACCCCTTTTTGCCTGGACTTCAAGCAGTTTAGCTTTAACCGTGTTAATGGTCTCACATTATTGGTCTATAGAGAATCAAAGTAAATTTACCAATGAGTCGCGAAATGCTATGGTTCTTCCATATGATTTCTGAAGTTATTCAGAAGTAATTCGTGGAGATCGTGCACCTTTTCTTATTTATCCCAAAACAAAAATACTAAAAAATATTCTAAAGTGCAGCCGGATAAATCCAATCTATTCTTGAAATAGACAACTCGCACACACTCCCTTTCCAAAAAAAATCAATACGCCAACCACTACAGTTAGATTTATTAGATTTGTTGCTAAAATATCGGTATTAAGCCCGAAACTCCCAGCGAATGGCCAGTGAGCTAAAAAAACAAAAGAATGGGTTACATTTTTCATATGCTCTCCTCTTATAGATAGGACGAACAAAGAAGAAAGTTTTTCGATCACTTACTTCGCTCGCCCTTTTTTTATCGGTTTTTTTAATGCAATTTTTTTAATGCAAATAGATTCAATCTAAAAATTTCTTTTAGATTAAGTTTTAGGTCTCGTTTGACCTGTGAAAGATCTCCTTTGTGAAAATGTTCCCAAAATTCCTAAAATAAAAGGAAAAAGACTTTCCACTATCCTAAACTAAGGACGGGAAGGAAGAGGGCGAGCATATCTTCTACCTAAATTGATCATGCTCAAATCAACCCTTCGTGGGGTATTGTCTGTCCCGATAAATAAAAAATTCCTGGAATAATATAATAAATAAAAGTATTGATATACTTGGAATTACAGAAGCAAATACCAATTTACTAAAAAAAGAAAAAAGTATCTAATCTAAAGGACTTATTTTATTTTTTAGGATTAAACAAAAGGGTTCGCAAATAAAAGCGCTAGTGCCACAACCAGTCCATAAATTGTTAAAGCTTCCATAAAAGCTAGACTAAGCAATAAAGTACCTCGTATTTTCCCTTCTGCTTCTGGCTGTCTCGCAATACCCTCTACAGCTTGTCCTGCAGCAGTACCTTGACCAACTCCAGGCCCAATAGAAGCAAGCCCTACAGCCAATCCAGCAGCAATAACGGAAGCAGCAGCAATTAGTGGATTCATGGTGAGTTCCTCGTGTCAAAAAAAAAAGAAATGGTTAAGGATACAATCAACCAAGAAATTATTACTTTTAACTTCTAAGCTCTATTAGGTCGAAGTAACTAAAAAGTACAAATTGAAATGATAATCTAAATCGTCCGAACTACTTCGAGATCTCGTTTTTAGTTTCTAATCATTAGAGGTTTGTGTAAATCCATATGCTTTTCATTATTCTATTTCTCTTTCTTTCCAACCAACCACCCTTTCATTCCATCTTTTTTTACTCTTCGATATCCTTGAGTTCCCATTTTTTCCCTTCATCTAATCCATAATAAAAGACGAAATACAGGAAGAACCCCTATTGAAATCGAACTAATCCAAATCCAATAGGAATCAAATCAAGATATACAATTGATAACAATATGCTGCATAGAACTGGATATGGAATCCAATTCCGGAATTCTATATATCGGATTAGATAATGAATCTAATCTAACTTAGAAATAAATAAAATCCTATATACATTTGTTTCTTCTATTTTGTTTGCATATTTTCTTATTTTCTATTGAATCCAATCCCAAAATCATTCCTTAGAAAGCCGCACAAAAGATGACTGTCTTATAGACATTAAGGATATAGATCTAACCGGATTTCGCCCCCCCTAAATGCATATATAATTTAACAATTCCGTAATATAGTCTATTCTCTCTCCTACAACTCTAGGTTATATATTCATACGCATTTCGAACTAGTTAGTTTTCTAACCAGGAGGATTATCTGCAACCATGCATGAATTGAGCTAAGCTAAAAAAAAAAAGACTATTTCGAAAATTATTCAATTCAATGATGACCTTCCATGGATTCACCTATATAGGCTGCGGCTAACGTTGCAAAAATAAGAGCTTGAATACCGCTTGTAAATAATCCAAGAAACATGACCGGTATAGGGACTACTAAGGGGACTAAAGAAACAAGAACAACAACGACTAATTCATCCGCCAATATATTTCCGAAAAGTCGAAAACTAAGCGATAATGGTTTTGTGAAATCTTCTAGGATGTTAATTGGTAAAAGGATTGGGGTTGGTTTAATATATTTCTCGAAATAACTCAATCCTTTTTTGCTAAGACCCGCATAAAAATATGCCGCTGATGTGAGTAAAGCTAAAGCAACAGTAGTATTTATATCATTCGTGGGCGCTGCTAATTCCCCATGGGGTAACTCTATAATTTTCCAAGGTAAAAGAGCACCCGACCAATTCGAAACAAAAATAAAAAGGAACATAGTTCCAATAAAGGGAACCCAGGGACCATATTCTTCTCCAATCTGGGTTTTGCTCAAATCTCGAATAAACTCAAGGACATATTCGAAGAAATTCTGACCGTCGGTTGGGATGGTTTGTGGATTCCGAACAGCTATGATAACTGAACCCAGCAAGATAGTAATTACGACCCAAGAAGTGATGAGTACTTGGGCATGAATTTGGAAACCTCCTATTTGCCAATAGAAGTGTTGGCCTACTTCTACGCCTGATATATCATACAACCCCTTGAGTGTTTTAATGGAACATGGTGTAATATTCATATTGTCCTCTGATAAAAATTGAACTTCAAAAAAGGAATTCTTTTGATTCAACCATCTCTTTCTCAACTCAGCAACTTGAAGTATTAATCTTATATTTAGGATACCAAGAAATCACATCAAATGATAATATATATCAATACCCTCTAATATATATCAATATTCCCCTTCTTTTATCTATGCAAAACAAAAAAAAAAATAGTAACTGATCCCCTAAATCTACGTAGTTGCTTAAGAATTCACTATTCTTCTTAATCTTAATCAATGATTTCTTATATAGAGAGAACGGCCCTCACAAATTGCAAATACTAATTTGTTAAGAATCAATCGAATTGAAGTCATAGTGTCATCGTTGGCAGGAATCGATATATTCGCGAGATCTGGGTCACAATTTGTATCGACTAAAGAAATAGTAGGAATCCCCAAAATGGCGCATTCCCGAAGAGCTATATACTCTTTTTGCTGATCAAGGACGATCACAATGTCAGGCAACCTCGTCATATATTTAATCCCGCCGAGATATCTTTGCAAGGTAGATAATTTTCTCTTTAAGATTGCCACATCTCTTTTTGGGAGATGGTGGAATTTTCCCATCTTTTCTTCCGCTCTTAAGTCTCTAAATTGAGAAAGTCTAGTTTTGGTAATCGACCAATTCGTTAACATACCACTGAACCACTTTTTATTAACATAATGACAACGAGACCTTATTGCAGCTGATGCTACTAAATCCGCTGCTCTTTTTTTGGTACCAACAATTAAGAAGCTTTTTCCCTGACTTGCTGCATCAAAAACTAAATCACAAGCTTCTGATAAAAAACGAGCCGTTCTAGCGAGATTTGTAATATGAGTACCTTTACGCTTTGCCGAGATGTAAGGGGCCATTTTAGGATTCCATTTCTTAATACCATGACCAAAATGAACTCCCGCTTCTATCATCTCTTTCAAATTGATGTTCCAATATCTTCTTGTCATTTTTTCCACACTTCCTTTTTTTTTTCTTTTTTTCGTCTTACCATTACGGAATTGATTTCTTTTTGAAGATTAAGAAAGAGCCGAAATATCTTGAAATAAATAATAATTGTTCCGATGGAGCCTTCTACTCAGAATTGGCTATTGATACATGATATAAACACAGCCTTAATAAATTAACTGACTTCTTTTATTTAGTAAAATATGAAAATACAAAATCTAAAATTTGTTAGCATTCTAAGGTCAAAAGTCTAGTTTCAATTAAAGTAAAAAAATCTGCTTTATATGCTTTATATATCCTTAAATCGTATAAATGGGAGTAAATGGGGGTTCTGATGTCTCATAGAAATTGTTTGTTACGTCAGAATCAGAAGAAACTAATTCTGTATGGAGAAACAAAATATCTCTCATTTCCGACGTGAATAGATTTTTTTTTTGAATTTCGAAATAAAGGTTCTTGTTTTGTGGGAAACGATGCACAAATTTTTGGAATCCGGTACCAACAGGTATAATTCCCCCCAGAACTACGTTTTCTTTCAGGCCTTTCAACCAATCAATACGACCTCGTAGGGCAGCTTTTGCTAAAACTCGAGCAGTTTCTTGAAAACTTGCTTCAGATATGAAACTTTGGGTATTCAGGGAAGCCCTTGTTATTCCCAATAAGATTGCCCGATAATAGATCGATTCATCCAAAGCTCGCCCTGCTCGTTCCGCTCGCAATAGTCCTATTAATTCCCCAGGTAAAAAAACATTAGACATTCCATCTTCGGAAACGCGTACTTTTGATGTTACTTGGCGTATAATAATCTCTATATGTCTATTATGGATCTGTACCCCTTGGGATCGATAAACCTTTTGGATCTTATTAACCAAAGAGATACGACTTTGGGCGATGGTTAGCTCAGCTCCAATCAAGAATCCCCAGGGAACCCCAAGAATTCTTGGTATACGCTCATTCCAATCCTCAATTCTCCTTTCGAGATTCGGCGATAGTGAATCAATTGAACGCGCTTCGAATATTTGTTCTACTTTTGGAAGACCTTGCGTTATATCACTAGATCTCGATTTTTCATATATAAAGGTAACTAACCTATCTCCTTTGTAAAGGATTTTTCCATAATGACCATGAACAGTTGCTCCTATAGTGGCCAAATAAGGCTTAGCTGTTCTTATAACAAAGGAGTCCATATTAACAATGAAAATTTGACCAGATTTTTTTATGTGCGATTTAAATAGACATACATTTTCGCAAATAAATTGTCCAAGGTGAATTATTGCCAATGTCTCCTCCCATGAGTTATGATGGAGAAAGTGCCAATTCAAATGGAATGGATCCACCATGATGTTACTGTCGAAATTCGACATCCTTTTATTTTCATCTATTAAAGAGTATTTAAGCCCTTGAAGTACTTGGAAGGTTTGTTTCAAATTGTCAACGAACAAGTATTTTTTTAACAAGATCTGATTATGTGTTAATAAATAGTAAGATGAAGAAAAATTCGATATACTAGGTACAATAGCGCCTAAGAGCCCAAAAATATCTCGAATAAGAATTCTAGGATTCGATTCTTTTACCGCATTGGGATATTTCGAATTCTTGAATAAACCAATTCGAGAACAGTTGGATGCCGACAAAATCATCAAAGATGGGTATTCTTTATTTCGATTCAACAAGGTGCCAATAGCTTCTTGATGTTGGCTAAGTGATTGAATCTTCGCCTTGGAATAAAAGGAGTTGGTATTGTTGCGATCTAACCTATTATTGGGAATCGGTCCTGCACTTGTCCTATCATACCTTCTTCTTGTATATGAAATAGTGGACTTGACTAACTCAATTCTTAGGAAATCGCGAATCAGATCATTTGTTCTTAACTCAACAAGGGAAGCATGAGCCCCCTCTTTTTCTTCTTGTTCCCAATTCACTACCAAGCAAGTTCGAACGAATTGACTATTCGTGTGATAAATTCTTTGAGTTAACTTGCTATTTTCATGAGAAATAAAATTGACAAGTCGAAGTTGGAGATTATCCTCTTCTTGCAGGAGATCTTGCGGGAAAAGTCTTGCTAGATTTCTCCCTTCGTCCATTTCATATGCGACTGCAGGTCGAACTGAAACAAAATACTTTTCCTTGCTTTTGAGAATTTTTTTCCGTTGAACATAAACCCAATTTTTTCTTTTTTTTGAGTCCTTAGAATCTTTTTTTTCTCTTTCTGGTGGTATCAAACTGGCGCCTAATATCTTATCCGCCTCTTCAGGAAAATGAATATCTCCGGAAAAGATTTTTAGTTCCGTATGGCTTTTTTTTCTCTTAACTCGGACCAATCCACCTAGTCGACTTCTTGTATTTTTTGTGAGTTGTGTATCCACTCCAATAATACTATTGTCAAGTACTTTTAGGGATGAGGATCTCGGCAAGATATGCAGTTCTTGAAGAATGAAAAAAAACCGATCTACTTCTTTTTGGTATTTTAGACTAAATTCTTTTGTTCCTCGATGCTCAATAAAACCCTCTTTTTTTAAGATAGAATCTTCCTCTGGGCTCCCATATTCGTCCTCTGAGTCTTCCTCTGAGTCTTCTTCTAAAGCCCCATATTCGTTCTCTGAGCCATCTTCACGGCTCCCATATTCTTCTTCCTCTAAAGTTCCATATTTGTCCTCTCGAGTTTTATATTCGTTCTCTGGGTTCCCATATTCTTCTTCTGAGTCTTTCTCTAGAGTCCTATATTCGGCCTCTAGGATCCCGTATTCATCTTCTAGGGTTTCATATTCGTCTTCTAGGGTTTCATATTCGTCTTCTAGAGTTCTATATTCGTTCTCTAGGCTCTCATATTCGTCCTCTGAGTCTTCCTCTAGAGTCCTATACTCTTCCTCTCGGGTCCGATATTCTTCCTCTAGGGTCCTATATCGAAATTTAACAATTCCTGAACCCCTTTTATCTTTTCTGTATCCTGGATCGTCAAAATAAGCAAAAATAGTATTTCTACGTAAAACACCCATAAAGGGTATTTCAATCGAAATCCCCAAACAGGATATTAGCTCTTTTTCTTGTTCTTGATGATATTGTAATGGAATGACGAACCTATTTCTTCGCTTTTTCGCCAACAAATCCGAATTATCTTGAAGAATAGAAGGATAGACAAAATTCCAATGATTGTTGGACACGATTCGATCTGGCGTTAAATAATCAAGAATTTCCTTATCTTTTTTACCAAAAGTATCCAACAGTCTATGGCTTACTTGATCATTAGCCATTGAGAGGTCAAAGATATATCTTCCGTCAAGAGAAAAAGAATAAGTATTCATTTGATCTTGATCCTTGTGCAGCGAAAAGGATGCTATACTGGATCTGCACATACTTACTGACAATATCCATAAATGGCTTGTTTTTGGTAATCGACGAAGATTACCATATTGATATTCGGGCGCATGGTAAACATCAGTACTCCAGTGCATTTCCCCGTCTGATTCGGAATAAATATGCTTTTGTACCTTTTCTTTAAAATGCAAAGTGGATGTTCCGGCACGAATCTCCGCAATTACTTGTTCGGATTTTACATATTGATCATTTTGCACTAGAATCAGGCTTTTTAACGGAATATTCACACTATGTAGAATATCCTGACTCTGAATAGTTACACGCAAGTCTATATAGCATAGAAAAGCAGGCTGCCCATGACGGGTTCGTGTGGGGTGAACCAAATCCTCATTGAATTGGATTTTTCCATTCGAGGGGGATCGTACAAGGTCGGCAGTACCCCCTGTGAATACTCCACCAGTATGAAAAGTTCTTAATGTTAGTTGAGTCCCTGGCTCCCCAATTGATTGACCCGCAATAATACCTACAGCTTCTCCCAATTCGACCAGATCGCCATGAGTGGGACTCCGCCCATAACATAATTGACAGATCCAAGATGTGCTCCGGCAAGTAAAAGGGGTTCTAATATATATTGGTTGTGCCCGAAACGGTTGTGCTCGAAAGGCAGTTATGAATCGATTGACTAATCCAATTCCAATATCTTGATTTCGAGCAGCAATGCATCGTGAACCGATATATATATCGTCTGCTAATACACGACCAATTAGTGTTTGGACAAAAAGTTTTTCTGTCATCCCATTTTGAGGACTCACAGAAATACCTCGAATAGTACCACAATCTCTTCTACGCACAATAATATGTTGAACTACTTCAACAAGTCTGCGTGTAAGATATCCAGCATCCGCTGTTCGTACAGCAGTATCTACAACCCCTTTGCGGGCTCCGTAGCAGGAAATTATATATTCTGTCAAAGAAAGTCCCTCGCGTAAATTGCTTTGAATAGGTAAATCAATCATTTGTCCTTGAGGATCCGCCATTAACCCTCTCATCCCTACTAATTGGTGTACCTGAGATGCATTTCCTCTGGCTCCTGAAAAAGACATTAGATAGACTGGATTAGAAGGATCCGTTATCCGAAAATTCGAATTCATTTCTTGTTTCAAATATTCACTTGTAGCATACCATATTTCAACGGATTGGCGTAATTTTTCTACTGCGTGTACAGCCCCATAATAATAGTGTTTCTCCAAAAGAAAACTCTGTTGTTCCGCATCTTGGACTAACCATCCTTTAGAGGGTATTGTTAAAAGATCCTCGATTCCTAAAGAAATCGATGTAGTAGTGGCTTGATGGAAGCCCAGAGCCTTTATTTGATCCAGTATATGGGATGTATATCCCATTCCGAAATGATCTATTAATCTGCTAATAAGTCGTTTCATAGCAGTTCCGTCTATCTCTTTATTATGAAAGACCAGGTTGGCCCGTTCCGCCATACATAAGTACCCCCCTTTTTTGACTGAGTAGGATTCGACAATTGCTGAGTAGGATTCGACAATAGGCCTGAGTCAGTGATTCGAAAACTTAATTTACCCCCCTTTCCTCAATCTCAATCTGAATTTGCGTGGCAAAAAAGATGGTACTAGCGAAATCGGAATGCCCCCCGAAAGGGGCATCGCCGAATCTAACTTCCTTGTTTAGATTTAGATAGTGTATGAATAGGCCCGACTAAATCCTTGTATGGCTTCCTCTATTTCTCTATAAAAAGAAATATGACCAAGAGTGGTTCGAATGTATATAGAACGGGTTTCTTTTTTTCTATTTCCGACTATTAGATAGTGGGCATAAATCTCATGATAAGTCCCAAAAGATTCATATTGAACTTCAATCGGAACTTCTCTTGATCCAATGATGCGTTGATCTAGTTTCCATCGGAGCCACAAGGGACTGTTTAAACCGATTCGTTTCTGTCTATAAGCTCCCAGTGCATCATAGGAACTAGAAAAATGGGGTTCTTTATCTTTCGTATAATTATTATTATTGTAATTTACTTTTTTATTTGGATAGTTTCCGCAACTATTATATCTATTTGCACAAATACCTCGACGATTTCCAATCGTTAATACATAAAGTCCGATAAGCATGTCTTGGGTTGGCACGCAAATAGGATCTCCAATAGCGGGAGACAGGAGATTCATATGAGAAAACATAAGTAAACGGGCTTCCGCTTGAGCTTCCAAGGATAAAGGTAGATGAACAGCCATTTGATCCCCATCAAAGTCCGCATTGAAACCCTTACACACTAATGGATGTAAACAAATAGTACGCCCCTCTACTAAAGTGGGTTGGAAGGCCTGTATGCCTAATCTATGCAGGGTAGGTGCTCTGTTCAACAGTACAGGATGCCCCCGCATAACTTCTTGAAGTATTTCCCATACAATGGGTTCCTTTTCCCAAATTTTCCTTTTAGCAATCCTGACATTAGAAGTAGCACGTTTCGTGATTAAATCGCGAATTACAAATAGCTGAAAAAGCTTTATTGCTATCTCTAGAGGTAATCCACATTGATGTAATGAAAGCGAAGGACCCACAACAATGACAGAACGCCCCGAGTAATCGACCCGTTTCCCAAGCAGAGTCTCGCGAAACCTCCCCTCTTTACCCTCAATTACATCTGAAAGTGACTTGTATATTTTATTGTGACCATCCCTCGTTGGTTGCCCGCGAGACCCACTATCAAGAAGTGTATCCACGGCTTCTTGTACCAATTTTTCCTGGCACATTACTAAATCTGCTGGCGCTAATTCACTTCTTTTTAATAGATAGGCAAGGTTGTTGTTCCGACGGATAACTCTCTTATAAAGTTCATTAATATCCGAAGTCACTACTTTATCCCCAGACCTATAAACAATGGGTCTCAATTCGGGAGGAAGAACCGGTAATAAGCACAAAACCATCCATTCTGGTTCTACATTTGTTTGAATAAAATGTTTCGCCAATTGCATTCGTCTAATTAAAAAAACTTTTCTTATTCGTCTTTTTCTATCTTCCCATTCATCTCCACTATACCCCTCGTCTTCTAATTCCTTCCATTCAACCAAGGAATTCTCTATAATAATTCGCAAATCCAAATCCGCTAATTGTTCTCTAATAGCACCTGCTCCTGTCGCAATTTCCCGATTTCGAAATGTTGCAAAGCCTGGGGTAGAAAAAAAGGGAGAAATGCTGTGGTTACAGGATGAAATTTCATCTTCGAATAAACCTCGTAATCGTAAGAAAGTAGGTTTTTTAGCGCTGGGCCTAGCAAAAGAGAAATCGCCGTATACTAGGCCTTCCAATTTCTTAAGAGGTTTATCTAAAAGATTCGCGATATAACTAGGAAGACCTTTCAAATACCACACATGAGTCACTGGACATGCCAGTTTGATGTATCCCATTTGATATCTTCGTATCCGAGAATCAACAAATTCTACCCCGCATTTTTGACAAAATCTTTCGTCTTCGTTTTCAGCTACGCTCGCTCGAGAATTTCCACAAGCACAAATTCCGCTTTTTATGGGTCCAAAGATTCTTTCGCAAAACAATCCATCTTTTTCTGGTTTATCGGTTTTATAATGAAAAGTGGAAGGCCTTGTGACTTCGCCAACGACTTCCCCATTAGGTAGGATTTTGTTAGCCCAAGCCTTTATTTGTTGAGGGGAAACGAGTCCAATTTGAAGTTGTTTATGTTTATATTGGTCAATCATAAAATAGAAATAAGAAAAAAATTTATATTTATTCTGATCAAACATCCTCCCTATTAACCTGAAAGTTCTTCTCAGATACAAGGAAATGGTTCAGTTCTAGAGCCAAAGATCGTAGTTCTCGAACGAGCACTCGAAAAGATTCTGGAGGATCCTCGTGATTAGGCACTCTTTTTCCCCAGATCGTAGCATTAAGTATTTCTTGGCGAGCTATAAGATGATCAGATTTATAAGTAAGTATCTCTTGTAAAATATGAGCAACACCAAATCCTTCTAAAGCCCAAACTTCCATTTCTCCTACTCGTTGTCCCCCTTGTTTGGCTCTTCCTCTAACGGGTTGTTGGGTAACAAGTGAGTAGGGCCCAGTAGAACGTCCATGGATTTTCTCATCAACTTGATGAATTAATTTTAAAATATAGGACTTCCCTATTAGAACAGGTTGTTCGAAGGGATCTCCTGTTCTTCCATCAAATATTCTGCTTTTTCCCGGGTACTCGGGTTCAAATACCCATGGATTTTTTGTTTGTTTACTGGCTTCATATAATTCCGAAAACACAAGTTTTCTTGAAGCCTCTTGCTCATATCTCTCATCAAAGGGTGCTATTCTATAATGTTTCTTTAGCAGATCCCCTGCTAATCCGAGCGAGCTTTCAAATATTTGTCCCACATTCATTCGTGAGGGTACTCCTAGGGGATTGAAGACCATATCAACAGGTGTTCCATCTTGCAAATAGGGCATATCTTGCCTAGGCAAAATTTTGGAAATGATCCCCTTATTCCCGTGTCTTCCTGCTACTTTATCCCCAACTTTGATTTCACGTTTCTGTAAAATATATACACGAACCATTATGTCGAGGGGGTCCCTCTGGATCCATTTCACATCGATAACGCGCCCTCTTCCACCTATAGGTAGTTTGAGAGAAGTTTCTTTTGAAGTGGATACCTCAAGACCAAAAATGGCCCGTAATAATCCAGCTTCCGCGATATACGAGGATTCGCTCGCTATCTGAGGCGTTAATTTACCTACTAAAATATCGCCTGTTTCTACCCAGGATCCCAACCTCACAACTCCATTTCTGTCCAAATTGCGGAGTAAATGTTCTTCTAGATGTGGTATTTCTTTAGTGATTTTTTCAGCGGAGCCTTGGCTTGTCGTATCCGTCTGAATTTCATATTTTCGGATGTGAAAAGAAGTATAAATATCCTCATATACCAAACGTTCGCTAATTAGTACTGCGTCTTCAAAATTGTAACCCTCCCACGGCATATAAGCTACTAAAACGTTTTTTCCTAAAGCAAGTTCCCCACCAACTGTAGCTGCTCCCTCCGCTAAAATTTGCCCTTTTTTAATGGATTTACCTCGCGGAACCCGAGGTTTTTGGTGCATACAAGTATTTTTGTTAGAGCGCCGATGGGCAACTAAAGGAATACTTATAGTTTTCCCACTACTTGAAAAAAGGATCTTGTGACTATCACTAGAAATGATCTTTCCCTCGCGTTCGGCTATAATGGAAACCCTCGAATCTAGAGCTGTTTGTCGTTCCAATCCAGTTCCAACAATGCACTTCTCGGACCGAGAAAGTGGAACTGCTTGGCGCTGCATATTAGAACTCATTAAAGCCCGATTCGCATCATTATGCTCAATAAAAGGAATGAGAGAACCTCCAATAGAAAAATATTGGAAAGGAAAAATACTTCTAACATGAATCTGTTCCCATGCAATAGTCAGGAATTCTTGACGGTATCTAGCTGGAACAACTTGTTCTTCCTGAATACCCTGATTCAAGGACAAAGAATTTCCTGCTGCTATCATATAATATTCATCTCTATTTGGTGATAAATAAACCACCTGTCTCTCTTTTTTTTCTTTTGCTTTCTCAGATATTTCATAAAACGGACTCTCTATAGATCCCCACCAGTGATCAATTCTCGCATGAATAGCTAAGGATCCAGTAAGTCCAACATTGATGCCTTCGGACGTGTCAATTGGACAAATACGCCCATAGTGACTCGGATGAATATCTCGGCTCCGAAAACTTGCAGTTCTCCCCGTCAATCCTCCAGGACCCAAACAACTCACTTTTCGCCCATGAACCGTTTGTGTCAATGGATTGGTTTGGTCAAAAACTTGAGATAAGGGGTATGTGCCAAAAAAGGTCTCATAAGTAGTTATTAATAAAATCGAAGTTGAAGTTGGAGTTACCAAAGTTTGTGGAGTCGGTTTCGATTGACGTATGAATACTCTACGGATAGTTTTTTGAACCGCATGTTGTAAACGGCCAAGAGCCAGTCCGAATTGATCTTGTAACAGATCCGCAACCGAACGAATACGTTTATTTTTCAAGTGATTCATATCGTCATCGTCAAGTATACCCGTTCCAAATTTCATTCCAATCAAATGATCCGTAGCGGCCAATACATCTCGTGGTAATAAGAATGTATTGTTCTGAGGTATATTAAGATTCAGTCTCCGATTCATATTTCGTCGACCAACTCTTCCTAATTCACATTTTTGTTGAAAAAATTTCTTTTGTAATTCCTCACATAAGGACTCCGAAAATACCAGGTCCCCGCCTACACAAGCAAATTGTTGATAAAACTCCAAAATAGCTTTTTCTTTTGACTCAATCCTCTTTTTCTCCTTAGCATTCAGGAAAGACAAGAAAATTTCGGGGTAGGAAACATTATCTAAAATTTCTCTTAGATTCGAACCCATAGCTGATGATAGAACTAAAATAGATATCTTTTGTTTTCTACTCACACGAGCCCATATCCTTTCTTTTTTATCAATTGCTAATTCCGATCTTCCTCCCCAATCTGATATTATAGTCCCGGTGTATATAGAAATTCCCTTATGGTCTAATTCGGAGCGGTAGTAAATACCAGGACTTAGCAATATTTGATTGATCAAAATTCGGTATATTCCATTTATTATAAAGGTTCCTAAGGAATTCATTATAGGAATGTTTCCAATAGAAATGGTTTGCTTTTGCACATCGAAACCAAAAATTAATCTCGCAGATACATATAATTCAGAAGAATAAGTGAGTGATTCATACACAGCATCCCTTTCTTTTATCGAGGGTTCTAGCAATTGATATCCTTTCGCAAATAATTGAAATGCAATTTCGTGATCTGGATCTTTAATTGTTGGAAACTTCTCAAGTTCTTCTGCCAAGCCTTGATTAATGAACCTACAAAATCCCTCGAATTGGATTTGACTAAATCCGGGTATTGTGGACATTCCCTCATTTCCATTCCGGAGCATCTTAATCTTAAGTTTCCTATTTATCGAAGAAAAATTCCATTATCAGCTCACTCTTTATCAATCCCTACGGATCAATCTAGCAATCATGGAATCTATATTCTGTTTACTGAATCACATGAAATTCTAGGGAACTCCACATACGTATTTCATATATGTATTTCATACATATGAATAAAGATAATTTTGACGAAAGTTCTATTTTCGCAGGGGTAGAAATGGAATTAAAATGAATTGATAAAAAAGTCCTAGAAAAAATTCTGCCACTTAAACTTTATGATATTCTAATCAGATTGGATAGCAAAGATTTCTTGTTTTATCTCCTTTTTATGAAAGAAATAAAGCCATAATAATTTATAAGCACTAGAAAGTTTGACTTTAGTTCGATTTAGAATTTAGAATAGTACGCTTAGTTTTATTTAAAAAAAAATTGAGGTTCTTTTTTGTTTCGTAGTAATAGAATTGCTGAAAATAAAGGATTTCCTTGTAGAATCCTAAAATAAAGTACTTACCTTTTTTTAAGTACTTGCTAATCTAGTTATCCACCTATTCACATATCCTTTCTTTTATCGTAATTTCACTTGTGTGGGCCAAGAAAAGAAGGCCAGGCCATAATCTATATCAGAGCAAATTTCCTCTTTTTATTCAAGATATTTAATGCAATGAAAAATTAAAGCATGATTCCCCGTAGGGATATGTACATAAGGGGGATCCGTAGATAATAATGCTGTTCGGACCTGGAGTTTACCAATATACAGATTAGGGAAACTTTTATTCTATTTTATTATGCCATTAAAGGAGAGAATACCGATTTAAGAGTCGTTTACTACTGCAATTCAAAAAAAAAAATTCTAGTTAATGGTTCCGATTTGTTCTGAATTTTGCAGTCTGTGACTGGAAATCCACTTTTGCTCCTTTGCCATCTCAATAGAATAGAAAAAAAAAGAGGTTTTAGTAAGAAAATATGGATGAATACTTGTTCTTTTCTCGATTTTAGATCGGATTTTTTGGCGGCATGGCCAAGTGGTAAGGCAGGGGACTGCAAATCCTTTATCCCCAGTTCAAATCTGGGTGCCGCCTAATCAATAAAATACTTAGGATTATAGTACTAATCAAACTCAAAAATTTTGTAACCTCATAAGTTGGGGCAAGAGAGTAACTAGGTCTGGTGATACTGGATTTTGAGAATCCATACCATAGTTCTATCCTCAAACGAGGCTTTGTTTTGGGGGCAGCGGCCCAAACGGGGAACTACCAACAGAGATGAGGTAGCGTTTCCTTATTCTTTATTCTTTTATTAATTTGAATTGATTCGGGAATTTAAAACTTCCAAAGGTCCCTAAGTCTTTTTTCAATCTTAGATTGAAGAAGGGACTTTGCGAAGAAATATCAATATACTTCGTACATCTTATGCTACCTACATACACTAAAGTAAAGGCTACTGATTCTTGTCGAGAATCAGATTGAATAGGCTGATCAAAAATCAATTTCGGAGTTGTGGAGTGGATAAGGTCTCCTCACTCTTTCATAGAAAGAGAGAAAGTGGGACAGTAGGGTTTAGGCCAAAAATAAACATGGGTAAAGTAGTTATCCAATAAATATTATCTATCCTAATTTTATGGTATATTCTGACGTCCTTTGCTTATAAAAAAGGTAACAAAAGGAAAAAAAATCTCTCTATTCCCGCGTCTTCTATTCAGGACATTCCCACACTCTTTCTTTTTTAAGGAAAAGGTATATGTATCATATTTATACTTAATACTCTCCAATTCTACCAGAAATCATATAAGAATTTGATAGGAGTAAATTCCTTTAACTGATTCATCTATAGTCTTAGAGCAGAATTTTGACTCTGTACCCTTAATTCCACTATGATTATTGATCAATAGTAGAATAATTCCTTCATAGAAATAGGAGACATAATTTACATGGATATAGTAAGTCTCGCTTGGGCTGCTTTAATGGTAGTCTTTACATTTTCTCTTTCGCTAGTAGTATGGGGGAGAAGTGGACTCTAGGGATACTACTAATTGATTGAGTAGTCGAATTGTAGTATCAACTCTTTTCTTTAATTGATCATTTTATTTTGTATTAATCATTTTGCCAAACTTTATTTTTTATCTTTCTCTTTCTTTAGTTTTGTTTCACTCTTGTAAAAAACTCTTTTAAGAAAGAGTCGTTCTATTCTACTATGTTTCATTCTACTATAATAGAAATAGAAAGAAATAGAATAGAAAGAGCTATTATAGTAATTAAGAATTTCTACTAGAAGTGACGAGTAAAAATAAAGTTCTTTACATAAGAAAATTAGACTTTCTTACACGAAGCTATTCACAACATATCGCACATTTTCCATTTATACTCTTTTCTTATTCTTAGAAATTTTTTTTTGTTCTTTTTTTTTGAAGGATCTCGCGTCATTTTTAAGTATGAAAGATTCGCAGGTTTTTTCCTTTTATTTACTTTTTTTCTTTTATTATAGTCTATTCTCGTATTATTTTTGTCCCTCTCCATGGATTCTTTCAATGAAGAATTGTCTTCGATTTTTTTTTGATTTTGACTTGCTTGAAATTAAGTGGATGCAGTGAAAAAAGAAGTTGAATTAGATTACTATTTCACTCTACTAATCTATTCTATGTAAATTCAAGATAATATAATAGAAAGAATCTAAAGTGTGGTAGAAAAAACTATATGTAGTTCTTTCTACCACACTTTAGGATTCCAACCGGATCCTTTCATTTAAGACTTGGATTTTTATTTTCTTTAATCCCTTTTTCATTTCTTCAATGATTAATTGGAATTCCAATTAATCATTTTGGCTGGCTGTTTTTACATAAATAATAAGTAAAAAGGCAGTAGGAACTAGAATGAACAATGCAGTAGCAATAAATGCGAGAATATTTACTTCCATAACCTCTTTATTTTATTTTTTTCACAATAACTCGGGATGTAATCCCATGGAGAGGAAAAGGGGGTATCCCTGTAAATTCAAGGGGAGGACTTGCATTCTGATAATACTGAATCAATTCAATATTATGAATATAGGATCTATCAAATCAATTCATGGTTGATAGTGGAATAATATAACATAGGAAGATCCCTTATCCATACTAAGACCAAAATAGGTTTTTTGATTGGATTCGGAACCCCTCCATTTTTCATCCTTTTCGACTTCTGCTTTTCTATATATATATGTATAGAAAAGAGTCTTTCTTATCCAATTTCCCTTCCTTTTTCTTATAGTTATACATACAATTATGTATGTATGTATTATATAACCGACTTTCTATGGGTCACATAGACATCCAAATAAGCAGGATGAAGTAGAAATGAGATGGAGAAAAGAGGATCTTAAATAAAAAAGATCCAATATTTTAATTTAGGAAAAAGAGCGTTTGCTTGGTTTTTATTTTATTAGGTTACTGTCAATATCTGCTTTTTGGGTCTAAAGATGAGAGCAGATTCATAAAAAAAGGAGTCGACAAATGGACTGAGAATGAGGTAGATTCTTTCCAAGAATTCATTGAACATACACAAACAAAGTTGGAACTACAAAATGGAAGTGGTGTGGTTTAACCCCTAAAAAGGAACTAATTATATTAAATTCATTCTCTAACAATAAACGAATACAATTTGTGTATGGATTGGATTTCGGTAAAATACCGTAACTCTAACTCTATTTCTTAAGATAAGAGTCAAATAGGAAGTTAAGATGAGAATGGTATCATCATATCATAAAAATAGAGTAATATCCTAAATTATACTAATCCACGTATGATATGTATGTCTTTCCTTATCAACCAGAAGTAGTTAAAAAAAAGATTCCTATACAGCTCTCTTTTTATTGAGAGCTGCGAAATAAAAAAAGTAAAGTAAGGTTTTTTTTTCCATAGATATTTGATCTTGCCTTCTGCCCCCCCCCCTTTTTCAGGGAAATTCTTGATGAAAAAAAGGAAAGATGAATTTTTACATTCATTGAACCCTAGTTCGGGACTGACGGGGCTCGAACCCGCAGCTTCCGCCTTGACAGGGCGGTGCTCTAACCAATTGAACTACAATCCCTGCGGGGTGTATGGCATACCTATTCTTAAATAGAACTCTAAGAAGATTCGTCTGTTGTATTCTAAGAAATAGATGAATCATATACTACTACACCCACATAAGATATGTGGGTATAGTGAGAGTGGCATAACTAGTATGCCGCGATTTTTTATCGCTAAAAACAACTGATAATCCACCTTTCAATAAGAAAAACTGTTTTCTTTGTAAGAAAAGAATCAGTCAGATATTTTTTTTATGGAAGAAAAAAATGGATTTAGTTCATATTCAAAAAGCCCTAGATTTTTGGGCCGAGCTGGATTTGAACCAGCGTAGACATATCGTCAACGAATTTACAGTCCGTCCCCATTAACCGCTCGGGCATCGACCCAGGAAGAATTTATTCTAGGGTTTTTGATAATCTATGATTAACCTCTTTTTATAATACTCCCTACCCCCAGGGGAAGTCGAATCCCCGCTGCCTCCTTGAAAGAGAGATGTCCTGAACCACTAGACGATAGGGGCATCACTAGACGATAGTGCTATATAGAACCACTCGTCATTATACTATAATGATAGTATGAGCAGTTTTTTGGAATTGTCAATATACTCGAATCGAAGAGTATAAATAGATCAAAGCAAAGAGTCTTTCCTACTTTTCTATTATGCTTTCATAGGTTTTTTTTTTTTTAGTTGATGGTTAGGTTAACCCACGGATCATCCCTTGCTTTTTAGGGAAATTCCTTTTCCTTTTATTCCTTTTAAAGGATTAAGAATAGATTAATAAAAAGGATTCTAGATTAGTTCAATATTGATTTGATTGCTCTAACAGGAAAAAGAGTCCAATTTCATTTATTTTTTGCAATTTAAACTCTGTGCTTCGTTTAGTGTTCAGACAAAAATATGGGCATCTCATACTAAACGAAGTCATAAAATTCAATAAAAAACAGAGACATTTTCAAAAAAAAAAGAAAAAAGTGAATGAATTTAGTAGAAAAGTACTCTATCGGATTCGAACCGATGACTTCGGTCTTGCCGTGGCATTACTCTAACACTAAGGGAAAAGCCCTTTATCGGATTTGAACCGATGACTTATGCCTTACCATGGCATTACTCTACCACTGAGTTAAAAGGGCTTTTTATTCAAAAATTAGCCACTTTCATTTACCATTATAGATCTACTGCATAATGTACAAAATATATGTATATATTAATGTACATAATAGATGTATATATAGATATATATGTAGAGATTTTATTTTCTATATTGAGATATAGAAGTTTATTCATGGTGAGGTTCAAAAAGGCCAAAGGGGCAATAAGAACTGCTGTTAAAAAAATGGTAGACTTTGTTTTTTTTATCTTTAGCCTATTCACTTTTCACGTGCTCAGAATGTTCTGCAGAATTAGGACTTTTTTCTTCTATTGGCTGATCTTATGATGAGAACTTTCTCCATTTATGTTTTATTTCCCTGGGGGGGTCTAAAGGAATTCGCCCTCTTCATATACCCATATGGCTGGGTATTGTATTAATTTTCAGTGATATACTTCTTATCTGTTTTGGTGCGAGATTGAAACAATTTTTCACAGGCATTCCTTGGAAAAACCTTCGAGTTCAAAACTTTTCCATTTTTCAGTTTTGGACGGATTTGTTGCAGCAATTTTCAACGGGTACCCTTTGGAAATAGTACTTGAATATTATCCAAAAGGTGTATTTTGAACAAACTATATTGGAGTTTTATCAACAATTTTATTCTAAAAAGTGAGCAGTCGAATTTATACTGCAGAGTATAAAAATTATTCTACAGCCTGCCTAACAAAAAAGAAAAGGAAGAAAGGGATTGATGGGTACTGTCGCCTATATCTCTTAGTGTATATTGTAGGAATAATCAAACTATAGAATATGAAGAATACGATCCTAATCGAAATGCATACATTTGGTTCATACGCTAGTGGCATGGTAAGAAAAGATTTCTTTTACAGACTAGAGAGGGGCCATCTAAATCCTAAATTAAAGGCCTGCGATTGAAGTACCAACTGCTTACTTTTCTCCGTAGGTGGGATTAACTTCCTCCTCGAATGGCTACCCTTGACAAAGGGTAGTGTTGGTATCATAATCTACATGTAGCGGGTATAGTTTAGTGGTAAAAGTGTGATTCGTTCTATTAATAACTGAATTTGAAATGATATACTTAAGGTATCCTTAAGTTTTTTATATTCATATTCCGATGAAAACTTTAGTTCTTATAAAGGGTTTAATCCTTTTCCTCTCAATAGCATATTGAGGAAGAATATACATTCTCGCGATTAGTATCCAAAGACTAATTAAATTTGCATGCAAAATACAAATTTGATTATGAGTACAGAGGCGCGAAGCATAATTTTGCATTGGATTAAGTATTCCAATTGAATAAATATGAGTAAAGGATCTATGGATGAAGATGCAAAAAAGTTTATTTCCAATCGTAACTAAATCTTCTTTTAGTTAAAAAAGAAATGGAAGCCCAATAGCTAAAAAACGATAGTTTTGGTTTACTAGAACCATCAGGATATTGTTTCAGCTCGGTGGAAACCCAACTCTTTTCCTCAGGATCTCTTGAATGAAATTAGGGAACGAAGTAAGTAGATTAGATAGATATTTAGGAGAATTTCTATCTCCTACTCTATAGGGATCATCTAGAAAGCGGAGAGCTTTGGTTCCATTCAGACAGAAAAGCTAACATAGATGTTAAGTGGTGAGAATAGCCATAAAGGAGCCGAATGAAATCAAAATTTCATGTTCGGTTTTGAATTAGAGACGTTAAAAATAATCAACCAACGTCGACTATAACCCCTA